AATTGTAGGAGTTTAATTTGGATATAATTCGAAAAAGCAAACGACAAGTCCAAGCCAAAAAAATATGAAAAATAAAAATTTTTCATATTTCTAAGATTAAACAAAAGGATTCGCAAATAAAAGTGCTAATGCTACAACCAGCCCATAAATTGTTAAAGCTTCCATAAACGCTAGACTAAGTAATAAAGTGCCTCGTATTTTTCCCTCAGCTTCAGGCTGTCTCGCGATACCCTCTACAGCTTGACCCGCGGCAGTTCCTTGACCAACCCCAGGTCCGATAGAAGCAAGCCCTACAGCCAATCCAGCAGCAATAACAGAAGCGGCAGAAATCAGTGGATTCATGATAAGTTCCTCGTACCAAAAAAAAAGAAATGGTTAATGATACAATCAACCAACGAATTATGACTTAATTATTCCGTCGCTAGGATTCATCCAGTCGAAGTAATTAACTCGAATTGAAGTAATCTAATTAGATTGTTGAATCGCTGGAACTACTTCTATTTTTTTTTAGTTTGTATCCGCAGAGTCCTTGCGAACCTATACAACTTCTGCTCTTCCATTTTTTGGTTCCGAACTTTTATTTGAATTATTCCACCCTTTCTTTATTTCATCTGTTTATTAATTGAATTCACAGTCATAATGAAACAGAAGACTTTTATTGACTATTGAAATCCCTATCTCAAATTTCACAGTAATAAAACAAATGAAATAGATCCTTAGTTCATATATAACAAGTCAATATCTAATATCACATATACGTGTTTTTCTTCTATAACGTAAACAAACTAGTTATTCATCTTAAATTGAATTGGATTCATGAATTAAGTATCGAAATAACTATAAAAGTTAACTTATAGCCATTCAATTACATTACATATACCTGGCTCTAAACCTATCTAACAAAAATTTGGATGAATCAGAAATTCTTTTCTTTATCATTATTCCCACGGATACAAGCGAAATGAAAAAATGGATTAAGCAAATTATTGCAGAGAAATCGAATTATTTGATTGATCTAAGTTTAGGCAATTTTTTATTTATAAATATTAGCTTTTGTTCAATCCTTGAACAAAAAAAACGGAAACCAGAATTGTTTCGCCCTTTTTATTTAAAAACACCACATATAGTAAACATATACTACAAGAATTCTTATGCAAAATTCAAACTAAACTATTATTATTTGAATAGTTTGAATAGGCTTACCAACATAAAACGAATACTCATTGAGAGGTTTATAAATTAAACGGACGGGAGAGTTTAGGAAAAAGATCTTTTAGATCTCTTTCCTTTCTTTTTACAAGTCTCTATAATATCATAACTTTTTTTCTATTACTCTAGATTGTATATACCCTAATTGGATATTTAGGAAGTAAATACCATATTGAGCCGCGCATATAGGCTAAGCTAAAAAAAGACTATTTCAATGATGGCCCTCCATGGATTCACCTATATACGCCGCAGCTAAAGTTGCAAAAATAAGAGCTTGAATACCACTTGTAAATAATCCAAGGAACATGACAGGTATAGGAACCACTGAAGGTACTAAAGAAACAAGAACAACAACAACTAATTCATCAGCTAAGATATTCCCGAAAAGTCGAAAACTAAGTGATAAGGGCTTTGTGAAATCTTCTAAGATGTTGATTGGTAAAAGGATTGGGGTTGGCTGAATATATTTCCCGAAATAACTTAATCCCTTTTTGCTAAGACCCGCATAGAAATATGCCACTGACGTAAGTAAAGCTAAAGCAACAGTAGTATTTATATCATTCGTGGGTGCGGCTAACTCTCCATGAGGTAATTGTATTATTTTCCAAGGTAAAAGAGCTCCTGACCAATTAGAAACAAAAATAAATAGAAACATAGTTCCAATAAAAGGAACCCAAGGACCATACTCTTCGCCAATTTGCGTTTTACTTACATCTCGAATGAATTCAAGAACATATTCGAAGAAATTCTGCCCGCTAGTCGGAATAGTTTGTGGGTTACGAACAGCTATAGCGGCTGAACCTAATAAGATAGCAATTACAACCCAAGAAGTAATAAGTACTTGACCGTGGACCTGGAAACCCCCTATTTGCCAATAGAAATGTTGGCCTACTTCCACACCGGATATATCATATAACCCCTTTAGTGTGTTGATGGAACATGATAGAACGTTCATATTGCCCTCTAAAAAAATCAAACTTTAAACAGAATTATTTTGATTCAACCACCTATTTGCCTACTTGAATCGGATATTTTGAATACTAACATAACAAATTACATAATAAAACAAGATGCCCACATAAGAACATTCATGCCCAGACCGATAAACTATTCATACCAAAAGGGTTATATCCATTGATAAGTTGTGAAGAGTTTAACCATAAATAATCTCTTAACCAGCCCATCAAATAAGTAGATCCCCAGTTCTTTTTCTTTCTTTTTGAAATTAAGAAAAAGAGAAAGCTATTCCAGAAATCTATGGGACTTCCGAAGTAAGTTATTTATCTTATTATTAATCAAGAATTTCTTATATAGCTAGAACGCCCTTCACAAATTGCAAATACTAATTTATTAAGAATTAATCGGATTGAAGATATAGCGTCATCATTTGCTGGAATCGAAATATCTGCGAGGTCGGGGTCACAATTTGTATCGATTAAACAAATTGTTGGAATTCCCAAAGTGATACACTCTCGCAGGGCCGTATATTCTTCGTGCTGATCGACGATGATTACAATATCGGGTAACCCTGTCATATATTTAATTCCGCCCAGATATGTTTGCAAGCGGAATAATTGTCTTTTCAGCATAGCTTCATCTCTTTTCGGAAGACGATTGAATTTCCCCGTTTTTTGTTCCATCCTTAAGTCACGGAACTTATAAAGCCTGGTTTCCGTAGTGGACCAATTCGTTAACATACCGCCAAGCCATTTTTTATTAACATAATGACACCGGGCCCTTATTGCAGCCCACGCTACTGAATCAGCTGCTTTATTTTTGGTACCAACAATTAAGAATTGTTTTCCCCTACTTGCCGCATCAAAAATCAAATCACAAGCTTCTGATAAAAAACGAGCAGTTTTAGTAAGATTTATAATATGAATACCTTTACGCTTTGCAGAAATATAAGGGGCCATTTTAGGATTCCATTTCCTAGTACCATGGCCAAAATGAACTCCTGCCTCCATCATCTCTTCCAAACGGATGTTCCAATATCTTCTTGTCATTTCTCCCCCCACCCTCTTTCTTTTTTGGAAAAAAAAGAGAGAACCCTGAACTGAAATAAATAATTGTTCCGACGGAACCTTCTCTTCTACCGTAGATTGGCCGTAGATAGACAACCCCAACCATTATTCCTTTTTATTCATTATTATCTTTTCATTATTTTTTTGATTACCAAATCAAATGATCCCAGATAGTGAAAAGGATGAATCCACTCTTAGGAGTCATTAAATCCTATAAATGATTGTTCTAGTGTATCATGGAAATTCTTTGATAAGGGACGAATCAAATAAGTTTCTGTGGTGTAACAAAATATCTTGCACCTCCCCCCTGAATAGATTCTTTTTTTTTGTTTCCAAAGGAATGTTGTTATGTTGTTTTGAAGTTGAAGGGTATACTAATCCTTTGAATCCGGTACCAACAGGTATCATCCCCCCCAAAACAACGTTTTCTTTCAGACCCTTCAACCAATCAATACGGCCCCGGAGAGCCGCCTTTGCTAAAACCCGAGCGGTTTCTTGAAAACTCGCCTCAGATATGAAACTTTGAGTATTGAGTGATGCTCTTGTTATTCCCAATAAGACGGCTCGGTAACAGATCGCTTCTTCTAAAGCACGCCCCATTCGTTCCGCTCGTAACAATCCAATTAGTTCTCCGGGTGAAAAAACATTAGACATTCCATCTTCTGAAACCAAAACCTTTGATGTTATTTGACGTACAATAATTTCTATATGCCTATTGTGAATCTGCACCCCCTGAGATCGATAAACTTTTTGTATCTTATTAACCAAAGAGATACGGCTTTGCACTATAGTTAGTTCAGCACCAATCAAAAATCCCCAGGGAATTCCAAGAATTCTTGTTATACATTCGTTCCAAACCTCAACCCTTTTTTCTAGATTCATCGATATTGAATCGATCGAACGCACTTCTAATACCTGTTCCACTTTTGGAAGACCCTGCGTTATATCACCAGATCTCGATTTTTCATAAATAAATGTAACTAGTGTTTGTCCTTCGTAAAGGATTTCCCCATAATGGCCATGAACAGTTGCTCCGGGGGTGGCCAAAAAGGGCTTAGCGGATCGTATTACTATAGAGTCGACTTGAATAAGTATAACTTGACCCGATTTTAGGCGGGGTCTTTTTTTGGCTATACATACATTTTCACAAATCAACTGCCCAAGACTCATTATTGTGGATGTCTTTTCACAATAATTATGATCGAGAAAATACCAATTCAAATGGAATGGATTCAAAAAAATATTATTGGAGAGGTCTGGATTATAAATTTTCCCATTTTCATCAATTAAATAATATTGAATTTCTTGAACCGTTTGTTTTAAACTGTCAAGTTGCAAATAGTTAGTTATCAATATATGATTATGAGTTAATAAATGATAAAATGAATAAAAATTAGCAATGAAAGGGGCTGTTCCTAAGGGGCCCAATGAATTCCTAATTGGAATTGGAGGATTTTTTTGAATTGATTCTTTTATCACACTGTGATTTTTTACCGGACCCATTCGAAAATAATTGGATGATGATAAAATGATCAACGATTGGCATTCCTTATTTCTATTCAACAACGTATGAATAGTTCCTTGATTTTGTTGTTGAATTCTTGCTTTGGAATAGGTGGAAGAAAAGGGATTGATATTGGTACAATCTGATCCATTATCAGAGAATAATCCTGAATCAGCTGAATCAGACCGACCATTCCTTTTTCCGATATACGAAATAGGAAATTTCAATAAGTCAATTCTTAAGAAATGTCGAATCAAACCATT